GTATCTTCCAAAAGGGAAAAAGATTTCTGAGAGTTGTTTCATGGATCCGCAAGAGAGTACTTGGGTTCTCCCAATAAATAAAAAGTGTATCATGCCTGAATCTGATCGGAGTTCGCGGTGGTGGAGGAACCGGATCGGAAAAAAGAGGGATTCTAGTTGTAAGATATCTAATGAAACCGTAGCTGGAATTGAGATCTCATTCAAAGAGAAAGATAGCAAATATCTGGAGTTTCTTTTTTTATCCTATACGGATGATCCGATCCGCAAGGACCATGATTGGGAATTGTTTGATCGTCTTTCTCCGAGGAAGAAGCGAAACATAATCAACTTGAATTCGGGACAGCTATTCGAAATCTTAGGGAAAGACTTGATTTGTTATCTCATGTCTGCTTTTCGTGAAAAAAGACCAATTGAAGGGGAGGTTTTCTTCAAACAACAAGGAGCTGAGGCAACTATTCAATCAAATGATATTGAGCATGTTTCCCATCTCTTCTCGAGAAACAAGTGGGGTATTTCTTTGCAAAATTGTGCTCAATTTCATATGTGGCAATTCCGCCAAGATCTCTTCGTTAGTTGGGGGAAGAATCAGCACGAATCGGATTTTTTGAGGAACGTATCGAGAGAGAATTTGATTTGGTTAGACAATGTGTGGTTGGTAAACAAGGATCGGTTTTTTAGCAAGGTACGGAATGTATTGTCAAATATTCAATATGATTCCACAAGATCTATTTTCGTTCAAGTAAGGGATTCTAGCCAATTGAAAGGATCTTCTGATCAATCCATAGATCATTTCGATTCCATTAGAAATGAGGATTCGGAATATCACACATTGATCGATCAAACAGAGATTCAGCAACTAAAAGAAAGATCGATTCTTTTGGATCCTTCCTTTCTTCAAACGGAACGAACAGAGATAGAATCAGATCGATTCCCGAAATGCCTTTTTGGATCTTCCTCAATGTCCCGGCTATTCACGGAACGTGAGAAGCAGATGAATAATCATCTGCTTCCGGAAGAAATCGAAGAATTTCTTGGGAATCCTACAAGATCAATTCGTTCTTTTTTCTCTGACAGATGGTCAGAACTTCATCTGGGTTCGAATCCTACTGAGAGGTCCACTAGAGATCAGAAATTTTTGAAGAAAAAACAAGATGTTTCTTTTGTCCCTTCCAGGCGATCGGAAAATAAAGAAATGGTTGATATATTCAAGATAATTACGTATTTACAAAATACCGTCTCAATTCATCCTATTTCATCAGATCCGGGATGTGATATGGTTCCGAAGGATGAACCGGATATGGACAGTTCCAATAAGATTTCATTCTTGAAAAAAAATCCATTTTTTGATTTATTTCATCTATTCCATGACCGGAACAAAGGGGGATACACGTTACACCACGATTTTGAATCAGAAGAGAGATTTCAAGAAATGGCAGATCTATTCACTCTATCAATAACCGAGCCGGATCTGGTGTATCATAGGGGATTTGCCTTTTCTATTGATTCCTACGGGTTGGATCAAAAAAAATTCTTGAATGAGGTATTCAACTCCAGAGATGAATCGAAAAAGAAATCTTTATTGGTTCTACCTCCTCTTTTTTATGAAGAGAATGAATCTTTTTATCGAAGGATCAGAAAAAAATCGGTCCGGATCTACTGCGGGAATGATTTGGAAGATCCAAAACTAAAAACAGCGGTATTTGCTAGCAACAACATAATGGAGGCAGTCAATCAATATAGATTGATCCGAAATCTGATTCAAATCCAATATAGCACCTATGGGTACATAAGAAATGTATCGAATCGATTCTTTTTAATGAATAGATCCGATCGCAACTTCGAATATGGAATTCAAAGGGATCGAATAGGAAATGATACTCTGAATCATATAACTATAATGAAATATACGATCAACCAACATTTATCGAATTTGAAAAAGAGTCAGAAGAAATGGTTTGATCCTCTTATTTCTCGAACCGAGAGATCCATGAATCGGGATCCTGATGCATATAGATACAAATGTTCCAATGGGAGCAAGAATTTCCAAGAACATTTGGAACATTTCGTTTCTGAACAGAAGAACCGTTTTCAAGTAGTGTTCAATCGATTACGTATTAATCAATATTCGATTGATTGGTCCGAGGCTATCGACAAACAAGATTTGTCTAAGTCACTTCGTTTCTTTTTGTCCAAGTCACTTCTCTTTTTGTCCAAGTCACTTCCCTTTTTGTCCAAGTCACTTCCCCTTTTCTTTGTGAGTATCGGGAATATCCCCATTCATAGGTCCGAGATCCACATCTATGAATTGAAAGGTCCGAATGATCAACTCTGCAATCAGTTGTTAGAATCAATAGGTGTTCAAATCGTTCATTTGAATAAATTGAAACCCTTTTTATTTTTATTGGATGATCATGATACTTCCCAAAGACCGAAATTCTTGATCAATGGAGGAACAATATTACCATTTTTGTTCAAAAAGATACCAAAGTGGATGATTGAC